TGTGATACGTAAAATACAAAGTAAAATAAAATACAAATAAAAATAGGATATTTGGATATTTCTATTGAATATTGAAAAGATTGAAAAGAAGAAGAAAGAAAAGAAAAAGAATACTACTGTCTGTGATATGTGAATGAGACAAGGTACTCGATTTACTTCAGTAAATGTAGTCAAAATTGTATGAACCTTGCTTTTGTATTTTTGTTAGAATCAAGTTAAGTTCAAGTCCGACGGGAATAATATTCTATGACCAATAACTCATTTATTTTCAAACCAATCCATTTCCTATCTATTATTTGATTTACGAATCCTTTATGTTGTAAAGAGTCAATAGTCAAATGCTTTGGCACTCTCCTGCGGGGGGATGAAACAAGATAATTTTTAATCAAAGCTTTCGATCTTTCTTTATCCTTTGTAGTAATAATGTCTCTGGGTTTGCAACGATAACTTGGTATATCCACTATACGACCATTAACTAAAATGTGTCTATGGTTAACTAATTGTCTGGCTCCAGGAATGGTCGACGCCATACCTAATCGAAAAAGGATGTTATCCAAACGCATCTCAAGTAGTTGTAGTAAAACCTGACCTTTTGGCCCTTTTGCTTTTGTGGAAATATGCACATATTTCAGTAATTGTCTATCTGTCAGACCATAATGAAAACGCAATTTTTGTTTCTGTTGTAAACGAATACGATATTGCGATCTTCTTCCAGATCGAAATTTAAATTTAGTTTTAAGATCCCTTCTGTATCTGGGTCTTTTACTAGTGAGTCCCGGTAAAGCCCCCAGACGACGTATTTTTTTGAGACGAGGTCCTCGGTAACGAGACATATAAAGGTTCCCTTTTTTTTATTGAATTTCATTTCAAAAAAATTGAAGACTGAACTATGAACTAGAGTAGAAAGTATCAGAAAAGCAAAACTCAATCTACTGAAGTACTACAAAACAAAATGAAATATATTTTATAAATATTCGTATTTGTTGTATATATTTTTATGTTTTTAGATATTAGGAAATTTTTGTATTTGTAATTTGTATGTAATATTTGTATGTAGTATTTGTTAGTATTTGTATAGGATAGGAAGTTCAAGTAAAGGCTACAGTTTCCAATCTCTTCTGTAGAGATTTCATTGTTCTAGTCAACCTTTTTTTTATTCATATTCATAGATATAACTGCGAGTTACCATGACATAATTAACCTTAGAGATAGAGAAAGTGAGGGTAAAGATTAGAGATTTTCAATCATGGAAAGAAAAAGAGCCGGCTATCGGAATCGAACCGATGACCATCGCATTACAAATACGATGCTCTAACCTCTGAGCTAAGCGGGCGAAGATAAGAGCAATAATGTATAGGAATAAGGAATACAGGAACGGATCTGAAAAAATTTGATTGAAATTGAAATAGATAATTTATCTCTTTATATTTATATAAATCGAAATACTAGATCTAAATAGTTTCCTTTTATAGTTTCTAACTAGAATATCAAATATTTCACTAAGAATACACTAAGAATAATTTTTAAATTAATATACTGAAACTATATATTCTATATCTTAGAATATAACTAAATAAAAAAGAAAAGAGTTCAAAAAGAAAGAGAATCATATTCTATGAATTTCTATTCGAATAATGAAAATAGATGACTAAAACTGATCAAAATTTAATACAAAAAAAGACAAGAATGAATATTGATCGTTCCACTATTTCCAATAGTACCTTCAAGGAGGAGGAAAGGCATAGATCTATGTGGTCTATTGTGGTCTATAATGTTTATAATCTATAATTATAATCTATAATATATAAATATATAATAAAAATATATAATAATAATTAATAATAATAAAAATATAAATATATAATCTATATAATATATATATAGTATATAATAGATATATAGATATAGTTTTATATGATATAGTTTTATATCATAATAGATATAGTTTTATCGAATTTTATATATAATTTCTTATTGAAATATTCATATTGAATTGCGAATACATAATGATAGAATCATTTCGGACTGAAACAAATAGGGTTAATGATAGAGATAGAATAGAGGATGTCCAAAAAAGAAAATAGCAGCATACACTTTTTTTATATAGGAATCATTACCTAATGAATTCAACAGTTCCAAGATCAATGAAAGAGTTGGATGGAATGACAACCGGATCTTTGTCTTAAAGCAAGGGGGGATATGGCGAAATTGGTAGACGCTACGGACTTGATTGGGTTGAGCCTTGGTATGGAAACTTGCTAAGTGGTAACTTCCAAATTCAGAGAAACCCTGGAACTAAAAATGGGCAATCCTGAGCCAAATCTTTTTTTTTTCTTTTTTAAGAAAGAAAAAACGGAAAAAAGAAAAAAAAAATAAATAAGGGATAGGTGCAGAGACTCAACGGAAGTTGTTCTAACGAATGAAATTTGCTACGTTACGTTAGTAGTTCAATCAAAATAAAATGATAGAAATATTGAAATGCCAGAAAGGATAATCGTCATAATTGTATGTATATGATCTATATAAATCTATGTATAATTCAGTAGTATCTATATTCACTATATAGTGTAATGTAAAATGTAAGTAATAATATGTAAGTAATAATATGTAAGTAATAATTCAATTCGATATTAATAAGATATTAATAATTAGAATGATAGAGATCAAATAATAAAATAATTATTATAAGATCAAAAGATCTAGAAAAACTTGTATTGTGAATCCACATTCCAGTTTAGATTGAAAAAAGAATGGAATTCTACTGTTCAGTGATCAAATGAATGATTCATTCCAGAGTTTGATATATCTTTTGAATATCAATCGGACGAGAATAAAGAGAGAGTCCCATTTTACATGTCAATACCGACAACAATGAAATTTATAGTAAGAGGAAAATCCGTCGATTTTAAAAATCTTGAGGGTTCAAGTCCCTCTATCCCCAATAAAAAGCCCATTTGACTTCCTCATTCTCACTATTGATTTATCCTTTTTTTTTTCATGAGCGGTTCATCAGCTCAAACTCAAACAAAGTAAATTCAATATCTTTCTCGTTGAATTTACTTTGTTCTCTCACATTTACAAATAGATCCAAATCTAGAACTCCTCGTATCTTATTCGAATCCATCTTCCGATGCAACTTAATTTGTATAGAGACAATACCCGTATACAAGAAATCTCTGTTATTGAATCATTCACATCCCATATCATTATCCTTACATTTCCGAAGGTTTGAAGATCTAAGAAACTAGATTTTTTAAGACTTTTTTAGTTTTTTTCATTGACATAGATACAAGTACTTCGCTAGGATGATGCACGGGTAATGGTCGGGATAGCTCAGTTGGTAGAGCAGAGGACTGAAAATCCTCGTGTCACCAGTTCAAGTCTGGTTCCTGACATGTGTCACTAATCTATTCGATAGGTATTCATACATACCTCAAATTCACTGAGACGAATGGGGATACATACTCTTTCCTTTTCATTTTTCTTTTTTTCCTCTCTGCGCATGCTTTTTTTTTCTTCCACCAAAACAAAAAGTGATTAATCAAAGGGTTTCTACATATACTCAGGATCAAGAAAAGATAAGTCCTAGATCCATGTGACTTAATATTAGATTGACTTAGGTCAGTTTAAGTCTTTAGCAAGAATTATGTCATGGTTTTCCTTTCCTAAACTGACTGAGATTGGGTATACCAAAGCACAAACAAAAAAAGTGTAACTCTTTCGGAGTTTAAGAATTCAGAGTTTCAGAAAGGAAAATAGGAAAAAGATCATTGATCATATTGATAATCATATTTATCATATATAATTCATTCATGAAAGTGTATGAAGAGAGATGGGTATTTGGTTCCAGATTTAACAAACGCTCTGTTGGAATGAATTTATTTTATTGTGTTTATTTTATTGTTCCTACTACTACTAAAATTTCGATTACTATTCTAGTAGTACACAAAAAACAAAAAAAAAATGGAATGTCTTAGGGCTATACGGACTTGAACCGTAGACCTTCTCGGTAAAACAGATGAAACTTTTGATTTTACTATCGAAATGATTCGAACTGTTTCAAAGACCCAACATGCATTTTTTTGCATTGGGCTCTTTCATCAACTGATGTAAAGATCAGTTGGTCCACCATATTTTTTCTTTATCTTTAATATCTTTATTCTTTATCTTTAAGAATCTTCATAATATTTCAGATTTCAGATTGAAGAATATTTAATAAGAAGATAATGAGATGGCTCCATGTGCTCTGACTCATTATTCGAATTCTCATCTAGGAGCAATACCAAAGTGTTTCAAAGAAGGGTGACCTTGATTTAGGTCTGCCTTCGGCTTAGATTAAGCTAAATGAAATAGAGTTTCTATCGCTCCTTTGCAAGAGTTAAATATGAAACTTCGTACACCTCAAAGTTCATAGAACGAAAAGAGGTTCTTTTGAGATCCTTATACTCATAATGCCTGGCATTGAATGGCATGGACTGGGCATTTACCTTATCAAATCAATGGCAAGTTCTACCGGATTTGGCACCTGAATCGGATCGAACAAAATATTTGTCAGGCTATTTTTCTCTTGTTATCCCGAATAGAAAGAGTAAGACATCGACTTCTCAAAAAGATCAATTAGGGTCATTGCGTAATGGAGCTCCCTTGAAAAGCATTGGCGCACGTGTAAACGAGTTGCTCTACCTAACTGAGCTATAGCCCTTGTCTTGTCATAACTATTTTCATTTTATTTTAACTTAACATAAAGACAATTTCTTGTCAATAAGGCTATAATCCCACATAAGAACTTGCTGATTCGTGATCCGTTTACGTTGACTGGTAAACGATTGATTGATATTGCTTATAAAACATATTTTACATATAATACATCTAACACCTAATTCATCGAGTTGATAGAGCTTTTTTGTGGTGATAAATGACCTACTTAACCCAGCGGTTAGAGTATTGCTTTCATACGGCAGGAGTCATTGGTTCAAATCCAATAGTAGGTAGAACTTATTTGATACCGAATTACATGGTATCAAATAAGTTTTTATACCCATCCTATTTTTTTCATTCTATTATCAGATTATATGGAATACAAATCAAAATGTAGTGTGTAGTGTATAATAATACTCTTTTGATTTGGATTGGTTCATTTTCGACTAATAACTAATAGAAAATTCCATTGACAGCTTCTACTCGTGTCCTAGCTCGTCTCAGAGCTAGATTGAACTCAATTGCTTGTTTCTCACCCTCAGCTCTACTAAAGTTAGCTTCAGCTATCTCAAAAGTTTGTTGAGCTTCTTGTGGATCAATGTCAGTACTCATTTCCGCATCATTTCCTAAAATGGTGATCTCATTATTACTTATTCTAGCGAAACCGCCAATAAGAGCCACTGTGAACCATTGGTCATTTAGTCGTATTCTTAAAATACCTATATCTACAGCCGTGGCAATAGGGGCATGGTTTGGTAATACGCCAATTTGTCCACTAGTAGTAGATAAAATAATTTCTTTCACTTCGGAATCCCAAATAATTCGATTAGGAATCAGTACACAAAGATTTAAGGTCATTTCTTCAATTGTATCTCCTATTCTAAGTTCATAGCTTTCGCGGTAGCTTCCTCGATGTTACCCACCAAATAGAAGGCCTGCTCGGGAAGACCGTCTAATTCTCCGGAAAGAATGAGTTGAAACCCCCTAATTGTTTCTGCGAGACCGACGTATTTACCTGGAGAACCAGTAAATACTTCTGCCGCAAAGAAGGGTTGTGATAAGAAACGCTCAATCTTTCGTGCTCTTGCTACAGTTAAACGATCTTCTTCGGATAATTCGTCCAACCCAAGGATAGCTATAATGTCCTGAAGTTCTTTGTAACGTTGTGAAGTTTGCTTAACTCGTTGCGCAGTTTCATAATGTTTATTGCCAACGATCCGAGGTTGTAACATAGTTGACGTTGAATCTAAGGGATCTACTGCTGGATAAATACCTTTGGCGGCTAATCCTCTTGATAATACGGTAGTAGCATCTAAATGGGCAAATGTCGTGGCAGGAGCGGGGTCGGTCAAATCATCCGCAGGTACATAAACTGCTTGGATCGATGTTATAGATCCTTCTTTCGTAGAAGTAATTCGTTCTTGCAAAGAACCCATTTCCGTACTAAGGGTAGGTTGATAACCCACTGCAGAAGGTATTCTACCTAATAAGGCCGATACTTCGGATCCCGCTTGGACGAAACGAAAGATATTGTCTATGAATAGAAGTACATTTTGTTTATTAATATCTCGGAAATATTCTGCCATGGTTAGGGCAGTCAAGCCAACTCTCATACGAGCTCCGGGCGGTTCATTCATTTGACCATAGACTAGAGCCACTTTGGATTCTAAAATATTTTTTTCATTAATCACCCCGGATTCTTTCATCTCCATGTATAGATCATTTCCTTCACGAGTACGTTCACCTACTCCGCCAAATACGGATACACCTCCATGACCTTTGGCAATGTTGTTAATCAACTCCATAATGAGTACTGTTTTACCCACTCCAGCTCCCCCAAATAGTCCGATTTTTCCTCCACGTCGATAGGGGGCTAAAAGATCCACCACTTTAATACCTGTTTCAAAGATTGATAATTTCGTATCTAACTGTATGAAGGCGGGTGCAGATCTATGAATAGGAGATTTTGTGCGAGTATCGACAGGACCTAAATTATCAACAGGTTCCCCAAGAACGTTAAAAATTCGTCCGAGAGTCGCTTCGCCGACTGGAACACTTAGAGGAGCTCCCGTGTCAATCACTTTCATTCCTCTCATTAGACCATCTGTAGCACTCATAGCTACAGTTCTAACTCGATTATTTCCTAATAATTGTTGTACTTCACAAGTTACATTAATTTGCTGGCCAACAGTATCTCTACTCTGAATTACCAAAGCATTATATATATTAGGCATCTTGCCCCGTGGAAAAATTACATCCAGTACTGGGCCAATAATTTGAGCGATACGTCCTATATTTCTATTTTGTTCTTCAAGCGTGGAAACTCCAGGATCAGAAGTAGTAGGATTGCTTATCATAATAGAATAAATATGTCGAAATTCTGTTTTGATCTGTAAAGTACTGAATCAAAAATCAATATACAATAGCAAGTTGATCGGTTAATTCCATCGAATTCCATAAGATAAGAAATAAATGTGAGTTAGCATTCGGTTGAATTGGTAACACCCAATCAAATCCAATTCAATCCTTTACTCGTCAAATTCAAAATTGACTCATTCAACAAGCTTTTAACTTTATATAATATATTATATAATATATTTTAATTTTAACTTTTCACAATTTAACATAATTAACATAACAAGTAGATGAATAAGAATAATTAGATGAAACATAACAAGTAGATGAATAAGAATAATGAGTCAGTGTATTTCATTTCTATATCCTTTTCAGAATGACCATCCAGAATAATATTCTGTATATATTGTTTGTATATATATATATATATACAAACAATATATACATTTTGAATTTACTATATTATTTATTATTCTTAATTATTATTATTTTTATCTAATTCTTATTATATTATTATATTTTATATTATAGTATAGATTATTATAGAGTATAGATTATTATAGATCATATCATATATATGAATAGATTATTATATGAATAGATTATTATAGATCATATATATGATATCCTAAATATCATATCTTTTTCTTTTCCCTTTCCTGGATAAATTATGCTTCACATCTAGTATTCACATATATAACATATATTACTGTCAAGTACTGTCAAGGTAGACGGTTCCTCTATTTTTCCATATTCAGATTATTGGATAGAAATGGATAGAATTCATATTCTAATTCATATAATTTTATATAATTTTATATTCAATTATCTATTTCATATAAAAATATTCATATTCATATGAAATATGAATATTTATTTTTTATTTCATTTTTATTTTTAATTTATATTTAATTTTGATATTTTTTTTTTTGAAAAATAGGAATTTTCAAAAAAAAAAATTAGGTTGCGCCATATATAGCAAAGAGTATAAAATAAGGATAAAATAGGGATATATTTGGTGAATAAAATAAAATACCAAATAAATGCCAAATACATAGTCCAATAATGAACTCTTTTCCAATTCAACAATTGAATTTTCATTATTTGGTAGTTGATAAGATTAGTTTAGTTGTAGTTGAATTGAATCTTTTTTTTTTTTGAATTGGTAATATTTTTTTGCAAAGGTTTTATTCACGCCTTAAGTAATATCGAGTAGACCTTGTCGTTGTGAGAATTCTGAATTCATGAGTTGTAGGGAGGGACTTATGTCACCACAAACAGAGACTAAAGCAAGCGTTGGATTTAAAGCTGGTGTTAAAGATTACAAATTGACTTATTATACTCCTGACTACGAAACCAAAGATACTGATATCTTGGCAGCATTCCGAGTAACTCCTCAACCGGGAGTTCCGCCTGAAGAAGCAGGGGCTGCGGTAGCTGCCGAATCTTCTACTGGTACATGGACAACTGTGTGGACTGATGGACTGACCAGTCTTGATCGTTACAAAGGACGATGCTATCACATCGAGCCCGTTGTTGGGGAGGAAAATCAATATATTGCTTATGTAGCTTATCCTTTAGACCTTTTTGAAGAAGGCTCTGTTACTAACATGTTTACTTCCATTGTGGGCAATGTATTTGGGTTTAAAGCCCTGCGAGCTCTACGTTTGGAAGATCTGCGAATTCCAACTTCTTATTCCAAAACTTTCCAAGGTCCGCCACATGGCATCCAGGTGGAAAGAGATAAATTGAACAAATATGGTCGTCCCCTATTGGGATGTACTATTAAACCAAAATTGGGATTATCTGCAAAAAACTACGGTAGAGCGGTTTATGAATGTCTACGGGGTGGACTTGATTTTACTAAGGATGATGAAAACGTGAACTCACAACCATTTATGCGTTGGAGAGATCGTTTCGTATTTTGTGCCGAAGCAATTTATAAAGCACAAGCCGAGACAGGTGAAATCAAAGGACATTACTTGAATGCAACTGCGGGTACCTGTGAAGAAATGATCAAAAGAGCGGTATTTGCCAGAGAACTGGGAGTTCCTATCGTCATGCATGACTACTTAACTGGGGGGTTCACCGCAAATACTAGCTTGGCTCATTATTGCCGCGACAACGGTCTACTTCTTCATATACATCGCGCAATGCATGCAGTTATTGATAGACAGAAAAATCATGGTATGCATTTTCGTGTACTAGCTAAAGCATTACGTATGTCTGGGGGAGATCATATTCATGCTGGTACAGTAGTAGGTAAACTGGAGGGCGAGCGTGAGCTAACTTTGGGTTTTGTTGATTTATTACGTGATGATTTTATTGAAAAAGATCGAAGTCGTGGTATTTTTTTCACTCAAGACTGGGTCTCTATGCCAGGTGTTCTGCCCGTGGCTTCAGGGGGTATTCATGTTTGGCATATGCCTGCCCTAACCGAAATCTTTGGGGATGATTCCGTACTACAGTTCGGTGGAGGAACTTTAGGGCACCCCTGGGGAAATGCGCCCGGTGCAGTAGCTAATCGGGTGGCTTTAGAAGCATGTGTGCAAGCTCGTAATGAGGGACGTGATCTTGCTCTTGAAGGTAATGATATTATTCGTGAAGCTAGCAAATGGAGCCCTGAACTAGCTGCCGCTTGTGAAGTATGGAAAGAGATCAAATTTGATTTCGACCCGGTAGATAAGCCAGATATAACAAAAGAAGCTCGCATAATTCAGTAATTCCTGTTTGTTTAATTGATTGCAATGAAACTTGGCCCAATCTTTTTTTTTAGTTTTTCTAAAAGATTGGGCCGAATCCGAATCAAAAATTAACATCTTATCTTGTACTAATCCTATACTATGAGGGTCTTTATGTATTTGCATATATCTTTCCTATGTATATGTATAAATCTTACCATAACCATATATACCATATACATATATACCATATACAAGTGTATACAAAAAACAAATAAGAAGATAAGGATAAGATCGAAGACGAAACAATCTATGATTTCTTGATCTATTCTATGATTTTTTGTTGATCCATATAGAATTATGGATCCTTGGGATTGGTGGATCATTTTCGATTCCTTAGCCTCACAGGCCATAGATTAAACCGAGGGAAGGATACCATCTACCTCCCATCCTGTATATTGGATTCAATTCTATATAAATTCTATATATATATATATAGAATTTATAGAATTGAATTGAGAATGATTTGGCTATTGTTGACAAATTATCAATTTTATCATATATATAGACTATCATATATATAGACATATATATAGAATATATATAGAATAGAATTGACATAGAATAGAATTGACGTTTTCATTTAATTTTCATTTAAGAAGTTCCGATTGTGAGACATACTAAGAGTCCATCTTCATCTTAGTTCCGATTTCTGATTATGTAGCTATAAGAAGTTCTGATTGTGTAGTCTTAAGAAGTTCAAGTTCTGATTGTGTAGCCTAGCTTGATACTACTGAACAGTGAAAGTGAAGAAACTGTTTCTAAATAAAGGTAAGGTCAATGTGCATGAAAAGATTCCTAGTTGGATAGAACTAAATAGTTCTCCAAATCTTGGTCATAAAAATAGGAGTTTAGATATACCCGTAAAAAAAAAATATCCTCGACAAAATTAGTTCAGGTTGAAAATTCAACCAATAATTCTACATTCGTTCATATTAAAACCAATATTTTGATTTTAAAAGGAGGCAAGAAAACATGAGTAAAGAAAACATGAGTAAAGAAAATATGAGTAAAGAAAATATGAGTAAAGAAAATATGAGTAAAGAAAATATGAATAAAGAAACAATAGAACTATCTGGTAAAAAATTATCGGATAGAAAACTATCGGGTCGAAAAGTGTGGTATAGGTACGATCAATCGGGTCGAAAAATATATTATAGGTACGATCAATCGGGTCGAAAAATATATTATAGGTCTGATCAATCGGATAAGTCCGATAGATCGGATAAGTCCGATCAATCGGATAAAAACCTATCCGATAAGAAATTATCGGATAGAAAACTATCGGGTAAAAAACTATCCGATCAAAAAGTATGGTGGTATAGGTACGATAAATTGGGTCGAAAAGTGTGGTATAGGTACGATCAATCGGGTCGAAAAGTATGGTATAGGTCCGATCAATCGGATAAGTCCGATCAATCGGATAAGTCCGATAGATCGGATAAGTCCGATAGATCGGATAAGTCCGATCAATCGGATAAGAAACTATCTGATAAAAAACTATCCAATCAATCGGGTCGAAAAGTATGGTATAGGTCCGATCAATCGGATAAGTCCGATAGATCGGATAAGTCCGATCAATCCGATAAAAAATTATCGGGTAAAGAAAGATCGGATAAATATAAAAGAAAAAGATTGGCGGATTCAGAAAAATATAAAAGAAAAAGATCGGAGGAGCCAGATAAATATAAAAATAAAAGAAAAAGATCGGCTAATCTATGGGGTGATGGAAACGAAAACGATCTATGGGATGATGAAGACACAATCAATCTACGGGGTGATAAAGAGGAAGTCGATCTATGGGGTGATGATGATTTCGCTGAATGGGATGAGTCCGATCAATCGGATAAATCCGATCTATCGAATGATTCCGATCTATCGAATGATTCCGATCAATCGGATAAGTCCGATCAATCGGATAAGTCCAATCAATCGAAATCGGATGAGTCCGATCAATCGGATAAGTCTGATCAATCGGATGATTCCGATCAATCGGATAAGTCTGATCTATCGATTGATTCCGATCAATCGGATAAGTCCGATCTATCGATTGATTCCGATCAATCGGATGATTCCGATAAATCGGATAAATCTGATAAATCGATTGATTCCGATCAATCGGATAAGTCCGATAGATCGGATAAGGATAAGTCCGATCAATCGAAATCGGATAAGTCCGCTAGAATAACCACAATGTCCTTGGAGGAATTAGAAGATGAATTAAGAGATAGATTCATATATACATTCCCGGAATTTGAAAGAATTATCGAAGAATATATTGACGATAAAGATTTAAAAAAATATTTAGAGATAGTGGGGGACGAATATTTCAAGAGATTGGAAGAGGAACCCTATTTAAAGGAAGTGACGGAAGAATATTTAAAGAAATTGGATGAAGAATCTTTAAATAGATTATATAAAAAATCTTTAAATAAATCGTATAAAATATCTTTCAGGAATTTGGAAAAAGAATATTTCAAGATATTGGATAAAGATTTCAATAAATCGGACTTATCCGATCAATCGAAATCGGATGAGTCCGATCAATCGGATAAGTCCGATCAATCGATTGATTCCGATCAATCGGATAAGTCTTATCAATCGGATGATTCCGATCAATCGGAATTGGATGATTTAGCTAAATGGGATGAGTCCGATCAATCGGAATTGGATGATTTCGATCAATCGGAATTGGATGATTTAGCTAAATGGGATGAGTCCGATCAATCGGATAAGTCCGATAAATCGGATAAGTCCGATTTATCGATTGATTCCGATCAATCGAAATCGGATGAGTCCGATCAATCGGATAAGTCTGATCTATCGATTGATTCCGATCAATCGGATAAGTCTGATCAATCGGATAAGTCTGATCTATCGGATAAGTCTGATCAATCGGATGAGTCCGATCAATCGAAATCGGATGATTTCGATCAATCGAATGATTTCGCTGAATGGGATGAGTTCGGTCAATCGATGGATTCCGATCAATCGGAATCGGATGATTTCGATCAATCGAATGATTCCGATAGCTCCAATAAATCCGATAGCTCGAATAGATTCGATACTTCGAAATTCAAACATTTCTGGGTTCTATGCGAGAATTGTTGTATAACGAATCATAAAAGATTTTTGAAGGCAAGAATGAATATTTGTGAACACTGCGGATTTCATTTGAAAATGAGTAGTTCAGATAGAATCCAATTTCTTCTGGATCCTGGCACTTGGGAGCCTATATATGAAGATCTGGTCGCTATAGACATAGACCCTATTGAATTTAATTCAGAGGATGACCCTTATATAGATCGCATTCATCGTTGTCAAAGAAAAACTAATTTAACTGAAGCGGTTCAAACGGGCATAGGTCAACTAGATAGTATTCCTATAGCAATTGGAGTTATGGAATTTGAGTTTATAGGAGGTAGTATGGGATCTGTCGTAGGTGAGAAAATCACTCGTTTGATTGAGTATGCTACTAATAGATCTCTACCTGTCATTATTGTGTGTGCTTCTGGAGGAGCCCGCATGCAAGAAGGGAGTTTGAGCTTGATGCAAATGGCTAAAATATCTTCTGCTTCATATGATTATCAATTAAAGAAAAAGTTATTCTATATATCAATCCTTACATCTCCTACAACTGGTGGAGTTACGGCAAGTTTTGGTATGTTGGGAGATATCATTATTGCTGAACCTAATGCCTACATTGCATTTGCCGGGAAAAGAGTAATTGAAGAAACATTGAAAAAGCCAGTACCCGAAGGTTTACAAGAAACTGAGTATTTATTCATTAAGGGCTCATTCGATCCAATCGTACCACGTAAGCTTTTAAAAGGTGTTCTGAGTGAATTACTTCGACTACATGGGTACCTTCCTCCTCCTTTGAATTAAGATTCAAAAAAAAATCAATAGAGAATCAATCTCAAATCAAATCAGAAGAATATAAGATATTATAATATAGAATATATAAGATAAAGTTGTTTCTATTTACTGAGAACCCACGGTTTGAGCTAGGAATCCCTTTTTGTTGGATCAGATTGGTTAAAGTTGAGAACACATAAGAAGCTCTTTCTTCTCCCATCTATCTTTTCTTGTTTTGAAAGAAAAGATAGATGGGAGAAGAAGAATCAAATTTAGGAAAGCAGATTCTCATGCATATTCGTTCTACATTGCCATTGTTTGCACTTATTGATTCGATTTGAGATTTCATAGAATATTGAAATCTTCATATTCTATTTTTAATATTATAAGAATAAGTACAAATACAAATATGGAATTGAGGTACCCGTTATATGATAATGATAGATTTGAACTTTCCCTCTATTTTTGTTCCTTTAGTGGGCCTAGTTTTTCCAGCAATTGCAATGGTTTCTTTATCTCTATATATACAAAGAAATAAAATTTTATAAATAAAGTATTCTCTTTCTTTCAAAAGTGGATCATCATATAAATACCTTTTGAGTATAATATGGGGGGAGATACAATATGTGGCCTTTTCGAAAACAAAAGAAAGAGTTTTTATGTATGTCGGAATGCATAATCAATGCATAATATACGCATTCGTATGTATATGCGGTTATAGCTTATTCAATTATATTCAATAATTATATTCAATTAAGTAATTGAATGAAAATTCAATTCAAAATGATCAACAAATCTTTTTTGAAAATATTTGAAATAGAAAGTCAATGTATCTTACCAATTCTTACGAACGGTTCACGTCAGAATATTGCTAGTCGATGAAAGTTACTTAGGGATCAAGCAAGAAAATTAAAGTCAAATCCATTTGGGTTATTCTCTCAATTCCAATCGAATACAACTAGTATATAATTATAGATAGTCTTAGTATGAATTGGCGATCAGAAGATATATGGATAGAACTTATAACGGAGTCTAGAAAAACAAGTAATTTTTTCTGGGCCTTTATCCTTTTTTTAGGGTCACTCGGATTCTTAGTGGTTGGAATCTCCAGTTATCTTGGTAGGAATCTGATATCCGTATTTCCATCTCAGCAAATTCTTTTTTTCCCACAGGGTATCGTGATGTCTTTCTATGGGATTGCAGGTCTATTCATTAGTTCTTATTTATGGTGTACAATTGCATGGAATGTAGGTAGTGGTTATGACCTATTTGATAGAAAAGAAGGGATAATGTGCCTTTTTCGGTGGGGATTTCCTGGAATAAATCGTCGCATCTTCCTTCGTTTCTTTCTGAAAGATATTCAATCAATCAGAATGGAGATGAGAGAGGGTCTTTTTCCTCGTCGTGTTCTTTCTATGAAAATCAGGGGCCAAGGAACTATTCCCTTGATTCGTACTGATGATAATTTGACTCCGCTAGAAATTGAACAAAAAGTTGCCGAATTGGCCTATTTCTTGCACGTACCAATTGAATGGAATGAAGTATTTTGAAATGAATTGAAGAATAAATCTCAGTATGAGAGAAGGAACTTATTAATTGCCTTTTTCAGACAACTGAAGCTTCTTCAAAAACTTAGCATTTCAGCAAAAGATGCTAAGGCTATATTCTATTTCGTTTCGATGAAGACTCGACATTTGAAGTAACGAATCTTGTTTGGATTTCAAGACGAACACTGCCGAACCCTTTCATTTTTTTTTTTTTTTTTCATTTTGTATCTGTGATGTGAATTTTTAATGAATCTGTTTCATTTGTAAACTCTATCTGAATCTGAGATTTCTATACAAGTTCTAGAACAAGAACAAGGTATCGGAATTTCCTATTTTTGTTTTTGTGTAAGAATTGAGTCTTTGAATCTAGAATATAACCATAAAAGAAGGTACCTTTTCAAATATGAAAAAAGAACGCATCGGCTTTTCTCCCATATCTTGTGCTATACTCTTTTGGCCCTGGTTTATTTCTCCCTTACTTAAGAAAGGTCTAGAAACTTGGATTCTTCATTGGTGGAATACCGGGCAATCTGAAATTCTTTTGAATGATATTGAAGAGGAAAATGTTCTAGAAAAATTTATGGAATTCGAAGAACTCATCTTGTTGGACGAGATGATAAAGGACTACTCGGAGACACATATACAAAGGCTTCGTATAGGAATGCACAATGAAACGATACAATTGGTCAAAAAACACAATGAATCTCATTTCCATATCATTTTGCATTTCTCTACCAATCTAATCTGTTTCACTATTTTAAGTGGTTATTTTTTTCTGAATAATAAAGAACTTTTCATTCTGAATTCCCGGATTCAGGAGTTTCTATATAACTTAAGTGACACAATCAAAGCTTTTTTGATTATTTTCGTTGTTGATTTATGTTTCGGATTTCACTCGACCCGTGGTTGGGAACTAATGATTCGTTCGATCTACAACGATTTTGGATTGGCTCAAAACGAGCAAATAATATCTATTATTGTTTCTATTTTTCCAGTGATTCTAGATGTAATTGTGAAATATGGGATCTTCCATTTTTTAAATCGTGTATCTCCTTCGCTTGTAATAATTTATCATTCAATGAATGAATGAAGAATTCATTAGATCTCTTGATATCAATCCAATCAGATTCTTTTTTCGTGTATAAAAAAATCATTTTCCATCGTACTTATTCTTTATACTTCTACCTTTTCGGTTCAAGGTATTCATACTGTATTACAATTACAGTAAAATTGTTTCAGTACAATAAATACAACGGCAAATTTGTCAATAGGGAATTCTACCAGTTACCTATCAAATTTATTGTAGAAATTCCGGGATCAATGATTGGACCATGCAAAATCGAAATACTTGTTCTTGCGTAAAAGAACAGATGACTCGATCCATTTCTGTATTGATCATGATATATGTAATAACTCGAGCATCTATTGCAAATGCATATCCCATTTTTGCACAGCAGGGTTACAAAAATCCCCGAGAAGCAACTGGTCGAATTGTATGTGCCAATTGCCATTTAGCTAATAAGCCCGTGGATATTGAAGTTCCACAAGCTGTACTTCCTGATACTGTATTTGAAGCAATTGTTCATATTCCTTATGATATGCAATTGAAACAAGTTCTTGCTAATGGTAAAAAGGGAGCTTTGAATGTAGGAGCTGTTCTTATTTTACCCGAGGGATTCGAATTAGCTCCCCCCGATCGTATTTCTCCCGAAATGAAAGAAAAGATGGGCAATCTTTCTTTTCAGTGTTATCGTCCTAATCAAAAAAATATTCTTGTGATAGGTCCTGTTCCCGGTCAGAAATATAGTGAAATCGTTTTCCCCATTCTTTCCCCCGACCCTGCTACGAAAAAAGATGTTCACTTCTTAAAATATCCCATATATGTAGGCGGGAACAGAGGAAGGGGTCAGATTTATCCTGATGGTAGCAAGAGTAACAATACAGTTTATAATGCTACATCGGCCGGTATAGTAAGTCGAATAGTACGTAAAGAAAAAGGAGGATATGAAATAACCATAGTTGATGCAGAAAACGGGCGTCAGGTGGTTGATATTATACCTCCCGGACCAGAACTTCTTGTTTCAGAAGGTGAATCCATCAAACTTGATCAACCATTAACAAGTAATCCAAACGTAGGAGGGTTTGGTCAGGGAGACACAGAAATTGTACTTCAAGATCCATTACGCGTCCAAGGACTTTTGTCTTTCTTGGTATCTGTACTTTTAGCACAAATCTTTTTGGTCCTGAAAAAGAAACAGTTTGAAAAGGTTCAGTTGTATGAAATGAATTTCTAGATCTAGA